AATGAATTGCCTGATAAAAGGATTACCTTGATAGGGTAAATAATATGATAAATATCATATTCATTATTATATTTAATAGAATTAAACTATTTCCAAAAGTATCAAAAACTTTTGTGCATCATACACCAAAATATAATTTATAAAAAGATAAGCTAATTAAGCTACTGGGTTCATACCCCATTTATAAAGGTTATAATCCTTTTCTTTTTAATTTTTAAAAATTCTTCTAAAATTTTATTTTTTAGAACTTTAATAATTGGGTCATTAATTACTATTTCATCAAACTCATGATTAAGAGCTTGAATAGGATTAGAAATTAATTTATTATCATTTATTCCCTTAATAATTGATACTAATAATTTAATATCTACCGAAGCATCTTTAAAATATTTTTTAACCCAAGCTTTAGCCTCTGCTATTTTATTATTTGCAGTTATTATATCAATATTAAAATTTAATTTTATTTCACAATTAAATTTTAATTATAATTATTCTGATTTAATTATTTTATCTTCTCTTATATTAAAATCAGGAGCTGCTCCTTTTCATTTTTGATTTCCTGGAGTTATAGAAGGATTATCTTGAATTAATAATTTAATTTTAATAACTTGACAAAAAATTGCTCCTATAATATTAATTTCTTATATTTTAAATAAATCATTTTTAATTATTATTATTATTTCTTCAATAATTATTGGGTCATTAGGAGGGTTAAATCAAACTTCTTTACGTAAAATTATAGCATTTTCATCGATTAATCATTTAGGATGAATATTAGCAGCTATAATTTCAAATGAAAATTTATGATTATTTTATTTCTTAATATACACATTTTTATCTTTTACAATTGTATTTTTTTTCAATTTATTTAAAATATTCCATATTAACCAAATATTTTCTTCTATATTTTTATCTAAAACATTAAAATTTACATTATTCATAAATTTATTATCTTTAGGTGGTCTTCCCCCATTTCTTGGATTTTTACCAAAATGAATAGTAATTCAACAATTATCTATAAATCATCAATTATCTCTTCTAATTTTTATAACTTGTTTAACATTAATTACATTAAATTTTTATTTACGAATTAGATATTCAGCATTTATATTAAATTATACTGAACCAAATTGACAAATTAATATAAATTTAAATAATAATTATATGTTATTTTATTTAATTTTATCATTTATTTCATTATTTGGATTATTTATTGTTTCAATAATTTATTTAACTTATTAAGGCTTTAAGTTAATTAAACTAATAGCCTTCAAAGCTATATATATAAGTATAAATCTTTTAAGCCTTAGTAAAATAATTCACTCCTTTAGAATTGCAGTCTAATATCATTATTGACTATAAAGCCTAATTAATTTATTATGATTAAAGAAGTTAATCCTTCATACATAGATTTACAATCTATTGCCTATAATTCAGCCATTTAATCGCGACAATGATTATTTTCAACAAATCATAAAGATATTGGAACATTATATTTTATCTTCGGGGCATGAGCTGGAATAATTGGAACTTCATTAAGAATTCTAATTCGAGCCGAACTAGGACACCCAGGTTCATTAATTGGAGATGATCAAATTTATAATGTAATTGTAACTGCCCATGCTTTTGTAATAATTTTCTTTATAGTAATACCCATTATAATTGGAGGATTTGGAAATTGACTAGTTCCTTTAATATTAGGAGCACCAGATATAGCATTTCCTCGAATAAATAATATAAGTTTTTGACTACTTCCTCCCTCATTAACACTTTTATTAGCTAGTAGTATAGTGGAAAATGGAGCTGGAACTGGATGAACTGTTTACCCCCCCTTATCAGCAGCTATTGCACATGGAGGAGGATCAGTTGATTTAGCAATTTTTTCATTACATTTAGCTGGAATTTCTTCTATTTTAGGTGCTGTAAATTTTATTACTACAGTAATTAATATACGATCAACAGGTATTACATTTGATCGAATACCATTATTTGTATGAGCTGTAGTAATTACTGCTGTATTATTATTATTATCTTTACCTGTATTAGCTGGAGCTATTACTATACTTTTAACAGATCGAAATTTAAATACTTCATTCTTTGACCCAGCAGGAGGAGGAGATCCAATTTTATACCAACACTTATTTTGATTTTTCGGGCACCCTGAAGTTTACATTTTAATTTTACCAGGATTTGGTATAATTTCTCATATTATTAGCCAAGAAAGTGGTAAAAAGGAAACATTTGGAGCACTTGGTATAATTTATGCAATATTAGCTATTGGACTATTAGGATTTATTGTTTGAGCTCATCATATATTTACAGTTGGAATAGATGTAGACACTCGAGCCTATTTCACTTCAGCTACTATAATTATTGCTGTACCTACAGGAATTAAAATTTTTAGTTGACTTGCCACTCTTCATGGAACTCAATTAACATATTCCCCTGCAATTTTATGAGCCCTAGGATTCGTATTTTTATTTACTGTTGGAGGATTAACAGGAGTTGTACTTGCTAATTCATCAATTGATATTATTTTACATGATACATATTATGTTGTTGCTCATTTCCATTATGTATTATCAATAGGAGCTGTATTTGCTATTATAGGAGGATTTGTTCACTGATATCCGTTATTTACAGGATTAACATTAAACCCCTCTTTATTAAAAAGACAATTTTTAATTATATTTTTAGGAGTAAATTTAACATTCTTTCCTCAACACTTTTTAGGATTAGCAGGAATACCTCGTCGATACTCAGATTATCCAGATGCTTATACTGCTTGAAATGTAGTATCTACAATTGGATCTACTATTTCATTCCTAGGAATTGTATTATTTTTATATATTATTTGAGATAGTATAGTAACTAAAAAGGGAGTTGTATTTCCTGTTCAATTAAATTCATCAATTGAATGATATCAAAATCTACCCCCTGCTGAACATAGTTATTCTGAACTTCCATTATTAACATCGTCATTCTAATATGGCAGATTAGTGCAATGGATTTAAGCTCCATATATAAAGATTTATTCTTTTATTAGAAAATGTCAACATGAGCAAATCTTGGACTACAAGATAGTACTTCTCCTTTAATAGAACAATTAACATTCTTTCATGATCATGCACTATTAATTTTAGTTATAATTACAGTTTTAGTTGGATATTTAATATTTATATTATTTTTTAATTCATATACTAATCGATTTTTACTTCATGGACAAACTATTGAAGTAATTTGAACTATTCTTCCAGCTTTTGTTCTTTTATTTATTGCATTTCCTTCATTACGATTATTATATTTACTTGATGAAATTAATGAACCAATTATTACCTTAAAAACAATTGGACATCAATGATATTGAAGTTATGAATATTCTGATTTTCTAAATATTGAATTTGATTCCTATATAATTCCCACAAATGAATTAAATCTTGATGGATTCCGATTATTAGATGTAGATAATCGTGTTGTTTTACCAACCAACGCTCAAATTCGAATTTTAGTAACTGCAGCTGATGTAATTCATTCATGAACTGTTCCTACATTAGGAGTTAAGGTAGATGCCACACCTGGTCGTCTAAATCAAACTAGTTTTATAATTAATCGTCCAGGATTATTTTTTGGACAATGTTCTGAAATTTGTGGAGCTAATCATAGTTTTATACCTATTGTAATCGAAAGTATTCCTGTAAATCACTTTATTAAATGAATTTCTCATATAAGTAATGCATCATTAGATGACTGAAAGCAAGTACTGGTCTCTTAAACCACTTAATAGTAAATTAGTGATTACTTCTAATGGAAAAAATTAGTTAAAGATATAACATTAGTATGTCAAACTAAAATTATTAATATTTTAATATTTTTTGATTCCACAAATAGCACCAATCAGATGATTATTATTATTCCTTATTTTTTCAATTACATTTATTTTATTTAATATTATAAATTATTATTCATATCTACCCTCTTCTCCTAAATTAAGAAAAACAACTTCTTTATCAACTAATTCATTCAATTGAAAATGATAACTAATTTATTTTCTGTTTTTGACCCTTCATCAAGTTTATTTAATTTATCATTAAATTGATTAAGAACATTTATTGGATTATTAATAATTCCTTTAACATACTGATTCATACCTAATCGTTATCAAATTATTTGAAATAATATTTTATTAACATTACATAAGGAATTCAAAACTTTATTAGGTCCTACAGGACACCCAGGAAGTACTTTTATTTTTATTTCATTATTTTCATTAATCTTATTTAATAATTTTATAGGATTATTTCCTTATATTTTTACAAGAACTAGTCATTTAACTTTAACATTAACATTAGCTTTACCTTTATGATTATGCTTTATAATTTATGGATGAATCAATCACACTCAACATATATTTGCTCATTTAGTTCCTCAAGGAACCCCTGCAGTTTTAATACCATTTATAGTATGTATTGAAACAATTAGAAATGTAATTCGACCAGGAACTTTAGCTGTACGACTAGCTGCTAATATAATTGCTGGACATTTACTATTAACTTTATTAGGAAATACAGGACCTTCTCTATCTCACTCTATTGTAAGACTATTAATTATTGGACAAATTGCTCTTTTAGTTTTAGAATCTGCAGTTGCTATTATTCAATCGTATGTTTTTGCAGTTTTAAGAACTTTATATTCTAGAGAAGTTAACTAATGTCAACTCATTCAAATCACCCCTACCATCTAGTTGATTATAGCCCATGACCATTAACTGGAGCAATTGGAGCAATAACAACAGTATCTGGATTAGTTAAATGATTCCATCAATATGATGTTTCACTATTTTTATTAGGAAATATTATTACACTATTAACAATATATCAATGATGACGAGATATTTCACGAGAAGGAACTTTTCAAGGATTACATACTTACCCAGTAACATTAGGATTACGATGAGGAATAATTTTATTTATTGTTTCAGAAGTATTTTTTTTCGTCTCATTTTTCTGAGCTTTCTTTCATAGAAGTTTATCACCAACTATTGAATTAGGAATTAATTGACCCCCTGCTGGTATTGTACCTTTTAACCCTTTCCAAATTCCCTTATTAAATACAGCTATTCTTCTATCATCAGGAGTAACTGTTACTTGAGCTCACCATAGTTTAATAGAAGGAAATCACTCGCAAACTACCCAAGGACTATTCTTTACTATTCTTTTAGGAGTTTATTTCACAATTTTACAAGCTTATGAATATGCAGAAGCACCTTTTACAATTGCAGATGCAGTTTATGGATCAACTTTCTTTATAGCAACAGGATTTCACGGAATTCATGTTATTATTGGGACATCCTTTTTATTAGTATGTTTAATACGTCACTTAAATAATCATTTTTCTAAAAATCATCATTTTGGATTTGAAGCTGCAGCTTGATACTGACATTTTGTTGATGTCGTATGACTATTCCTTTATGTTTCTATCTATTGATGAGGAGGGTAAATATTTATATAGTATAAAAGTATATATGACTTCCAATCATAAGGTCTAATTATTATATTAGTATAAATAATTTTTTCATTATTCATTATAGGATCTATTATCATAATTATTTCAATAATTGTTATATTATTAGCAACTATTTTATCTAAAAAATCAATTATTGATCGAGAAAAAGCTTCTCCATTCGAATGTGGATTTGATCCAATAAGATCTTCTCGTCTTCCATTTTCTCTACAATTTTTTTTAATTGCTATTATTTTTTTAATTTTTGATGTAGAAATTGCTTTAATTTTACCAATAATTATAATTATAAAATTTTCTAATTTAATAATTTGATCATTTACAAGAATTTTTTTTATTATTATTCTATTATTAGGACTTTATCATGAATGAAATCAAGGAGCCCTTGAATGAACTTCTTAATAAAGGGTTGTAGTTAATTATAACATTTGATTTGCATTCAAAAAGTATTGAAGATTTTCAATCTTCCTTGAATATGAAGCGATATATCGCAATTAGTTTCGACCTAATCTTAGATGAAGTCATCCTTATTCTAATTAATTGAAGCCAAAATAGAGGCATATCACTGTTAATGATAAAATTGAATATTAATTCCAATTAAGGAAATATGGTGATCAAGAAAAAGCTGCTAACTTTATTCTTTAATGGTTAAATTCCATTTATATTTCTATTTATATAGTTTAATAAAAACCTTACATTTTCACTGTAAAAATAAAGAATTTTCTTTTATAAATTACTAAATTAAATTCATTACTTAAAGATATAATATATCACTCTAACATCTTCAGTGTCATGCTCTAATTTTTAAGCTATTTAAGTATTTGAAAATTACTAACCCAACTAAAATAAAAATTCAAGTAGTAAATACTAAAAGATAAACCTTTAAATTATTATTTTGAACAATTTGATTAAACTTAGAATATTTAACTAAATTATAATATAAATTTTGCCCCCCAAAATATTCTGATCATCCTTGATCAAATCTCTTTACTACTATATTTCCTAAATATAAAGGAGAATAAATAATTCCGTAAGTTGAAATATAAGGTATAAATCATATTGAACCTAAAAAAGTTCTTACTAAATAATACTTTAAAGATTTATTTAAAAAATAAAAGGAAACATTAGAGATAATATATCCTATTAATCCACCAGTAATACAAACAAATAATGTTAACAATTTTAAAATTGGAGGTAAACAAATTATATCAGGAGTTGGAAAAATTAATCAATTTAACATACTTCCCCCAATAATTGCTATAATTAATAGTCCTATTATTCCTTTTAATATAACTCAACCTTCGTCATTTAAAAAATGTAATGCACCAGCATTAAAATCCCCAGTTATTGAATAATATGCTAATCGTAAAGAATAACATACAGTTAATCCAGTTGAAAAAAAATATAAGAAAAAACTAAATATATTTAAATAAGACAATGACACAATTTCTAAAATTAAATCCTTTGAATAAAATCCAGCTAAAAAAGGTATTCCACATAAAGCCAAATTAGCAACATTAAAACATGAAGAAGTTATTGGTATATGATAAGTAAATCCCCCCATATTTCGAATATCCTGTGAATTTCCTATATTATGAATAATAGCACCTGCACATATAAATAATAAAGCCTTAAATAATGCATGAGTTAATAGATGAAAAAATGCTAATTTGGGATACCCTATTGATAAAATTCTTATTATTAAACCTAATTGACTTAAAGTAGATAAAGCAATAATTTTCTTTAAATCAAACTCAAAATTTGCCCCAATTCCAGCTATAAATATTGTTAACCCAGAAATTAATAATAATAATTGACCAGTTCAAGAATCTAATAATAATATATTAAATCGAATTAATAAATAAATCCCTGCTGTTACTAGAGTTGAAGAATGTACTAATGCAGAAACAGGAGTAGGGGCTGCTATTGCTGCAGGTAATCAAGAAGAAAAAGGAATTTGAGCTCTTTTTGTTATAGCTGCTAATATAATTAACCCGGCAATAATTAATATTCTTTTATCATTTTTTATTAATTCAAGATAAAAAATATAATTTCAACTACCATAATTTAATATTCAAGCAATTGATAATAGAAAAGCAACATCTCCAATTCGATTAGATAAAGCAGTTAGCATACCAGCATTATAAGATTTTACATTTTGAAAATAAATAACTAATAAATAAGAAACTAACCCTAACCCATCTCATCCTAATAAAATTCTAATTAAATTAGGACTAATAATTAATAATATTATAGATAAAACAAATATTAATACTAATATAATAAATCGATTAATATTTATATCAGAAGATATATATTCTTTTCTATAAAAAATTACTAATGATGAAATTAATAAAACAAAAGACATAAATATTAGACTTATTCAATCAAATAAAAAAGTTATAACAATTCTTGAAGAATATAAACTTACAACCTCTCATTCAATAAAAACTATATAATCTCTTAGTAAATAATTAATTCCTAATATAAATAATGAAATTCTTAAACTAATTAAACTAATAAAACTAATTAAACAAATAGATAAATATTTCACGATCTAAAATGAATAAAATTCATATCATTGACACCACAAATCAATATTTTAATTAAACTATTTAAATACAATCATAAAAAACATGATTCACTCTTCATAATTAATAAATTTAAAGGAAATCAATGTAAAAATATTAATAAATACTCCCGCAATACACCCCCTCTTCTAGAATACATTCCAGAACATATTTTACCATGTTGACTATATGCATATAAATATAAAGTATAAGCAGCTCTAAAAAAAGATAATAAAGATAATATAAATATTGAAATTCATGATCAACTAACAATACTATTTAATAAACTAATTTCTCCTAACAAATTTAATGTTGGAGGAGCTGCTATATTTGCAGAACTTAATAAAAATCATCACAAGGTTATTCTAGGTATAAAATTTAATAATCCCTTATTAATTAATAATCTACGACTACCTAATCGTTCATATGAAACATTTGCTAAACAAAATAATCCTGAAGAACATAAACCATGGGCAATTATTAATCTATATGAACCACTAAATCCTCAACAAGTTAAAGTTATTAAACCTCTTAATACAATTCCTATATGAGCAACAGAAGAATAAGCAATTAAAGCCTTTAAATCTGTCTGACGTAAACAAATTAATCTAACCAAAAATCCTCCTACTAATCTAATTCTAATTCAAATAAAATTTAATTTTAATCCAATTTTTAATAAAAATCTAAACACCCGTAATAATCCATATCCTCCTAATTTTAATAAAATACCTGCTAAAATTATAGATCCCGAAACAGGAGCTTCTACATGTGCCTTAGGTAATCATAAATGAACAAAAAATATTGGTATTTTAACTAAAAAAGCTAAAATTATACATAAATATATTAATTCATTTATATAACTATAATTATTTAATAAATAAAAATTTATAGTATTACAATCATTATATAAATATATAATACCCACTAATATAGGTAATGAGGCTAATAAAGTATAAAATAATAAATATACCCCAGCCTGTAAACGTTCAGGTTGATACCCTCATCCTATAATTAAAAATAAAGTTGGAATTAATCTTCTTTCAAAAAATAAATAAAATTGAAATAATCCTATTCTTCTAAATGTTAAATATAAAAATAATAATAAAAATAAAATATTAATTACAAAAAAATTAATATAATTTCTATACTTTTCTACTGATTCACTTGCCAATAATATTAAAGAACAAATTCAAAAACTTAATAAAATTAAACCATAAGAAATTATATCACATCCCATAAAATAACTTAAATTTAAAAAATAATTACTTCTATAATTAATAATAATAAATAAAAAAGATAACACAAACAAAATATTTTGAACCGTTCAAAATATTTTGTTTATAAAACTAATTAAAATTAAACAAAAAATAGCTAATAAAAATTTTAACATTGTAGAATTCTAAAAGTTTGAAAATAATCATTACCATGAGTTCGAATCATAGAAACTAACACAGATAATCCTAAAGCTCCTTCACAAACACAAAAAGTTAAAAATATTATACTAAAAAATCTTTCAAAATTATATAAATTTAAATAAATAAATAATAATAAAAATAATCTTAAAGCTATAAATTCTAGACTTAATAAAGTAGAAAGTAAATGCTTACGATTTGACACAAATACAATTACCCCTATAATAAATATAAATAAAGGAATTCCTCAATAAACAAATATTAACATTAGTTTTAATAGTTTAATAAAAACATTGGTCTTGTAAATCAAAAATAAGAATTAATCTTTTAAAACTTCAGGAAAAAAGAAATACCTTTATCATTAATCCCCAAAATTAATATTTTAATTAAACTATTTCCTGATATTTACCAAATTATACTTTATTTAATAAGATTTATTTCTAGTATTATTTTTTTACAAATAAATCACCCTCTAGCAATAGGACTTTTATTGTTAATTCAAACATTTTTAATTTGTTTATTAACTGGATTATTTGCTAAAACTTTCTGATTTTCTTATATTCTATTTTTAACTTTTCTAGGAGGAATACTTGTATTATTTATTTATGTAACTTCCTTAGCATCTAATGAAATATTTTCTTTATCTATAAAATTAACAATGTCTACTTTATATTTTATTGGTTTAATTTTTATTATTTCTTTATTTATTGATAAATCATCATTAATATCATTTTTTTTTAATAATGAAACAATTCAAATTTCTCAAATAAACTCATATATTTTAGAAAATTCATTAAGACTTAATAAATTATATAATTTTCCAACCAATATTATTACTTTAATTTTAATTAATTATTTACTATTAACCCTTATTGCAGTTGTAAAAATTACAAACATTTTTTACGGACCTTTACGACCAATATATTAATTAACTAATGAATAAACCTTTACGACAAGAACACCCCTTATTTAAAATTATAAATAATGCATTAGTAGATTTACCAGCTCCTGTAAATATTTCAAGTTGATGAAATTTTGGATCACTATTAGGATTATGTTTAGTAATTCAAATTTTAACCGGACTATTTCTTGCTATACACTATACAGCAGATATTACTATAGCTTTTGACAGAGTAACACATATTTGCCGAGATGTAAATTATGGTTGATTATTACGAACATTACATGCTAATGGAGCTTCTTTTTTCTTTATTTGTATTTATTTACATGTAGGACGAGGAATTTATTATGGTTCTTATTTATTTGAACCTACATGACTTGTAGGAGTTGTAATTTTATTTTTAGTAATAGGAACAGCTTTTATAGGATATGTGCTTCCTTGAGGACAAATATCATTTTGAGGAGCTACAGTTATTACTAATCTTTTATCAGCTATCCCATATTTAGGAACAGATCTTGTACAATGAATTTGAGGAGGATTTGCAGTTGATAATGCAACTTTAACACGATTTTTTACTTTCCACTTTATTTTCCCATTTATTGTAGCAGCTATAACTATAATTCATTTATTATTTTTACATCAAACAGGATCTAATAATCCATTAGGAATTAATTCAAACTCTGATAAAATTCCCTTTCATCCTTATTTTACATATAAGGATATTGTTGGATTTATTATTATATTAATACTTCTAACACTATTAACCTTATTAAATCCTTATTTATTAGGAGATCCTGATAATTTTATTCCTGCTAACCCACTAGTAACTCCTGTTCACATTCAACCTGAATGATATTTTTTATTTGCTTATGCTATTTTACGATCAATTCCTAATAAACTTGGGGGAGTTATTGCATTAGTAATATCAATTGCAATTTTAATAATTCTACCATTTTATCATTTAAGTAAATTCCGAGGAATTCAATTTTATCCTATTAATCAAATTTTATTTTGATGTATAGTAGTTATTGTTATTTTATTAACTTGAATTGGAGCCCGACCAGTAGAAGATCCTTATATTTTAGTAGGACAAATTTTAACAGTACTTTATTTCCTATATTATTTAATTAATCCACTAATTATTAAATGATGAGACTCTCTTCTTAATTAAGCTAATGAGCTTGATATAAGCATATGTTTTGAAAACATAAGATAGAATATAAATATTCTATTAGCTTTACTAATATTTATTCATAACATTAATGAAATAATAAGAATTTTTAAACCAATAAAAAACATTAAATAATTTAAAGAAAAAGGTAAAAATCTCTTTCAAGCTAAATATATTAATTTATCATATCGAAATCGTGGTAATGTTCCTCGAGCTCAAATAAATAAAAAAGAAATAAAAACTAATTTTAAATAAAAATCTAATCTAAAAATATTACAACCCATAAAAATAACTACATATAATATTCTTATAAATAAAATTCTTGCATATTCAGCTAAAAAAATTAAAGCAAATCCTCCTCTTCTATATTCAACATTAAATCCAGATACTAATTCTGATTCCCCTTCAGCAAAATCAAAAGGAGTTCGATTAGTTTCTGCTAAACAAGAAGCAAATCAAACTAATCCTAAAGGAAAAGTAATAACTAAAAATCAAATATATCTTTGATATAAATAAAAATTATATAAATTATACCCACCAATTAAAAATACAAAAGATAATAAAATTAAAGCTAATCTAACTTCATAAGAAATTGTTTGTGCTACTGATCGTAACCCTCCTAATAAAGCATAATTTGAATTAGATGATCAACCAGCGATTATAACTGTATAAACTCCTAATCTAGTACAACATAAAAAAAATAAAATACCCAAATTAAATGAATATAACTTAATCAATAAAGGAATACATATTCATACTAATAAAGCTAAAAATAATGAAAAAATAGGAGAAAAATAATATGAAATATAATTTGATAATAAAGGATAAGTTTGTTCCTTAGTAAATAATTTAATTGCATCACAAAATGGTTGAGGTAAACCTATTAATCCAACCTTATTAGGACCTTTACGAATTTGGATATATCCTAAAACCTTTCGTTCTAATAATGTTAAAAAAGCAACCCCTACTATTACACAAATAACTAATAATAAACTTCCAATTAAAGGTAAAATTAAATCTATATAAAACAAGTACTATTTGTAATAATAAATTACATATATAAATTCTAAATTTATTGCACTAATCTGCCAAAATAGTAAAATATTATTAATAATCTCATTTTAAAAATTTATATTTCTAATATTTGGTCCTTTCGTACTAAAATATTATATTTAAATAAAGATAGAAACCAACCTGGCTCACGCCGGTTTGAACTCAGATCATGTAAGAAATTAAAGGTCGAACAGACCTAAATATTTGAACTTCTACACCCAATTTTATCTCTTAATCCAACATCGAGGTCGCAATCTTTTTTATCGATAAGAACTCTCTAAAAAAATTACGCTGTTATCCCTAAGGTAACTTCATTTACTAATCACTATTAATGGATCAATTATTCATTAACTAATGTAAAATTTATATAAAAGTTTATTAAATTTTATTATCACCCCAATAAAATAATTATAAATATAATATTTTAATTTTTCTAAGTAAATAAAATATATAAATTATTAAGATCTATAGGGTCTTCTCGTCTTTTATTATTATTTTAGCTTTTTAACTAAAAAATAAAATTCTATTTAATTTTATATGAAACAGATAATATCTCGTCCAATCATTCATACAAGCCTTCAATTAAAAAACTAATGATTATGCTACCTTTGCACGGTTAAAATACCGCGGCCCTTCAACAATTTATCAGTGGGCAGATTAGACCTTAAATAAAATACAAAAGGACATGTTTTTGATAAACAGGCGAACATTATATTTGCCGAGTTCTTTATATAAAATTATAAATTATTATATATTAAATTACAAATAAATATACTAATTTTATCATTATTACTTTATTTTTATTATTAAAATAAATATTTTAATAAATAATTAAAATTAAACTAAATAATTAATTTTATAAAATAAATTATAACATATTTATAAATAATTACTAATTCTAAGCATATATTTATTAATTATTATTAATTAATTTTTAATTACTTTATTTTAAAGCTTATCCCATAAAATATTATTATTTTAAAATATTAAATTTATTTAATTAAAAATAATATATTTAAAATAACTGAATTAAATTCATTTCTTAAAAAACTAGATACCATTAAAAACGATTAACTTTTCATTTCTAATAAATTATTATTAATTATTTTTCCACATAAACTAATATAATTTATTAACTCTTTTAAAATCGAGAAAAATAAATTAATTATTTTTTAATTAATAAACCCTGATACACAAGGTACAATAAATTAAATTTTCTTTTAAATTATTAATTTTTCAAATTATTTCAATTTTATTTTACAATACTAATTAACTATTACTAAAATTATTTTTTCTTTATAAAATACTTAAACTTAAACTAATTTATAATTATTTTTAATATTAATAACTAATTTGCAAACTTTATTAATAAATAAGATTTATCAATTTAATTTGATTTGCACAAATATTTTCTCAATGTAAATGAAAGGCTTTACTAAATAAGCTTTAAATTGTCATTCTAGATACACTTTCCAGTACATCTACTATGTTACGACTTATCTTATCTTAATAATAAGAGCGACGGGCGATGTGTGCATATTTTAGAGCTATAATCAAATTAATTATCTACATAATTTTACTATCAAATCCACCTTCCATAAAATATTTCAATTTCATTTCCATAAATAAATATTTTTATTGTAACCCATCTCTACTTAAATATAAACTGCACCTTGACCTGACATCATTATTTATAAAAAATTTAGAAAATTATTATTCTTATAAAATATTCTGATAACGGCGATATACAAATTGATAAACAAATTTAAGTAAGATTCAACGTGGACTATCGATTATAGGACAGGTTCCTCTGAATAGACTAAAATACCGCCAAATTTTTTAAGTTTCAAGACCATAACTATTACTACTCAAGACTTTTTAATTACATTTTAAATAATAGGGTATCTAATCCTAGTTTATAATTAAAATTTCCTAGCTTCAATTATTTTATTAAATAAATTATTATAAATTTAAAATTTCACCTAATAAATTTATTTTTAATTTAAATATTTATACATTTAACTACATCCAATAAGATTTATTTATATCTTTTGTATAACCGCAACTGCTGGCACAAAATTTGTTAATATTTAATAATATTACTATTTCTAAATTTCTTTAAAATTATAATATTAATTACTGCGAATAAATTAATATATTAAATTTTTAAAATTTAATATATTTCATACAAAAATTTACATGTAAAATAAATTAACAATAAATCTTTAAGCAAAAATAAAACTTTAAAAATTTAATTAATTAATAAATTTCATATTTTAAAATTTAATTAAAATTAATATTAATAAATAAATTTATATAAATTTTAATTTATAAAAAAAAATTATTTTAATAATCTTAATTAATTAAATAATAATATCAAATAAATATAATTTATATTTATAAAATTTAATTATATTAATTAATTATTATTTAATTAAATAATTAATATTTAGTAATTTATATAATCAATTCAAATTTTATTAAATAATATAAATAAATAATCCCCTTAAATTATATACAAATATATTATTTTAAATTTATAATATTTTAATTAATAAATAAAATTTAATTTAATTAAATTTTACTTTAATAATTAAATTTAAATATATATATGTAATTAAATATTTTATTTAATAAAATAATTATTATTTAGTAATTCAAATAATCAATTTTTATATAAAAATAACAACCATAATATATAATCCCCCTTAATTTTATAAAATTTTAATAATATAATATTATAATTAATAAATAAAATCTAATTAAATTAAATTTTATTTTAATAATTAAATATAAATAATTATAAAATAAAATATTTTATTCATTTAAATAATTATTATTTAGTAAAACCTTATTAATAAAATTATAAAAATATTAAATTTAAATTTTTTTTTTTTTTTTTTTAAATAATTAATATTTTTAGATAGAAATTTAATAATTTAGATATATATAAATGTTTATTTCGAACACTAATTTTTACACATATAATTTATCTATTGTTATATTAAATATTTATATTATATATAAGTCCCTTATATAACCATTATTATATTTATCTACACTCAGCCATTTAATATTTTTAAAGATAATATATATTAATATATATATATATTAAAATTAAATTTTTATATATAAATATATTTTTATTGTTTATTAATATATATATTTATATTAAATATAAAATTTTATTTTTAAAATAAATATATATTATTTTTTAATTACTATATATATTTATATATTATATAAAGTTTTATTATTATTATATATATATATTAATTAAGCAATAAACCCTCCCTATAACATTAATATAGATTCATATATTTCCCTAATTAATCTTTATTTGGAATATATAATGAATATATATCTTTTTTTACATTATATATAAGATTTTATATTAACCCTAGATAAGTATTATTAGGAGTTACTATAGATGAATATATTAATAATTAAATTTTTATATAATTATTGATTTTTTCTAAAAAATAGACACTAAATTATATTATTTTAAAAATTTTTATTATTATATATTTATTAATTACTAATTTTATTTCATTATATAATAAATAAATTATTTTAATTTTTTTCAATAAATAATTTTATTGATAGGTTAAATAAGATAATTT